GATCATTTCTACTAACTTAAAGCCCCAATTACTATTCTTTTTATGTTATGTAAAAATTCCTTTTGGATAATTTACATAAAAAATCTCCATTACTAATCCTTTATGTATTTTGGTGTTCCTAACCATCCACTGATTTTTGCTCAATCACCCGTTATGGTAATACATAGAAACGATAGTGAAAACTCTATGTGGTTGATCTTTTGAGTTGAGCCCGCTTCAAGCCAGGATGACTAATCAACCAATCTTGGGGTAAAAGTCTTGCTTCTATTTACTTTTTTTTTTTTATTCTTGTACGTAGGAAATGAGACTCAATCTTTTTACTGCTAATTTCTAAGCTGTTTTCTTTCACTCATACAACTATCTGATTTAGGTCATCAAACTGAATGATGAATAAAAAAAGGAGATATCTATTCAATTTCTTTTCGAAAAAGAAAGGAATAAAGAAAAGTTTCTGTTTTAACGAATCGCACGTAGAGATATTGATAACACACAAAGGGTTAATGGTATTTCATAACTAATCGATTGAGCAGCGGCTCGTAGACCACCTAAAAAAGAATATTTATTATTTGATCCATATCCTGACATAAGGAGTCCAATGGGAGCAATACTGGAAATGGCAATCCATAAAAAAACACCGATATTGAGATCAGATAAAACAAGGTGATAACTAAAAGGAATTACTGAATAACTTAGTAAAATTGATATAACTGCTATGGATGGTCCTATACTGAATAAACGAGTATCTCCTCTAGATGGAAAAAGATTCTCTTTGAAAATAAGTTTTGTCCCATCTGCTAAAGCTTGAAGAATTCCCCAAGGACCGGCGTATTCGGGACCAATACGTTGTTGTATTCCTGCAGATATTTCTCTTTCTAACCACACAATTACGAGTACACCTATTGTGATTCCCAATACAAGAGTCAAAATAGGGAAAAACATCCCTATGATTCCATAGACTTCTTTTAAAGATTCCAATCTAGAAAAAGAATTTATATCTTGTACTTCTGTTGTATCAATTATCATTTTAACGATCAACTTCTCCCATAATGATATCTATGCTACCTAGTATTGTCATAATATCGGCCAATTTCATTCTTTTAACTAACTGAGGAAGAATTTGCAAATTGATAAAACCAGGTGGACGAATTTTCCACCTCCAAGGAAAACCACTCTGATCTCCTATTAAAAAAATTCCCAATTCTCCCTTTGGGGCTTCAACTCTTACATAAAGTTCTTGCTTCGGTAATTCAAAAGTAGGAGAAGGTTTTTTACTAATGAATCGATATTCAAAATCATTCCATTCTGGATCCCTTTCTCTAGCAAAGAATCGGGTTTCTAAATTCTCATAGGGTCCCCCTGGAATTCCTTCCAGAGCCTGTTGAATAATTTTTATCGATTCCCTCATTTCAGCGATTCGGACTAAATAGCGAGCTAATGAATCTCCTTCTTTTTGCCAATGGATTTCCCAATCCAATTCGTCGTAACATTCATAATGATCAACTTTACGAAGATCCCATTGGATTCCGGAAGCTCGTAGCATTGGTCCCGATAAACCCCAATTTATTGCTTCTTCTGGACCAATAATGCCTACCCCCTCAACTCGTTCTAAAAAAATAGGATTTCGCATAATAAGTTTTTGATATTCAGAAACCGCTGTTAAAAAATAATCACAGAAATCCAAACATTTATCTATCCATCCATAAGGTAGATCGGCCGCTACTCCTCCGATACGAAAATAATTATGCATCATTCTCATACCGGTGGAAGCTTCGAATAGATCATATACTAATTCTCTTTCTCTGAAAATATAGAAAAAAGGAGTCTGTGCACCAATATCTGCCATAAAGGGGCCAAGCCATAACAGATGAGAAGCTATACGACTCAACTCTAACATAATTACTCTGATATAACTGGCTCTCTTAGGTACTTGAATGTTTCCCAACTGTTCTGGTCCATTTACGGTTATTGCTTCTGTGAACATAGTAGCTAAATAATCCCAACGTGTTACATAAGGCAGATATTGTATAACTGTTCGATTTTCCGCAATTTTTTCCATTCCTCTGTGTAAATAACCCAATATTGGTTCACAATCAATAACATCTTCGCCATCTAGAGTAAGGATGAGCCGAAGAACACCATGCATTGATGGGTGGTGAGGTCCCATATTGACTATCATGAGGTCTTTTCTTGTAGTTGTTACATTCATAGGTTATTCCTCGATTCATTCTTTCATGAATTGCTGAAAATGAAAAGAAGTTCATTAAAATTCAAGATCTAATAAAAAAATCAAATAATTCAAATTCCTTTTTCAATTAACGAGTTTTTGATTCCCGAATATCCAGCTGACTAATTAATTCTTTATAACGTACTCTATTTTTCTTTGACAAATAAGAGAGCAGTCGTTGGCGTTTTCCCAGGATTTTACGTAGACCTCTCTGAGATAAATAGTCTTTTCTGTGCAATTCTAAATGTGAAGTCAGTCTTCGTATCTTATTGGTGAAATGAAATACTTGAAATTCAACGGACCCCCTGTTTTCTTCTTTTTCTTCTTGTGAAATAACTGAAATGAATGAATTTTTTACCATAAAACGGATTTTCTATCCTCTTTTTTTTTTAATGGATTTTACTGATTAGTAAGAATAATGCTAGTCATTTTAATTTGGTATACACAATAATCTTAATTTCTTTATGAACTCCTAATTTTATCAAATAAAATTAATCAATCCAATTTTCTTTTCAATTTTATTCGTATAGGAATAGGAATATGAAAATTCGTATAGGAATAGGAAAGGATGATATATTTCTACATTTAGAAAAGATACAAAATTTTGGATCTAATCTAATAATAAAATAAAAAAATAAGAAGATTCCGTTAATCATTTATAGATCTATTGGATATTGATACATGCATTGATCATGTATCAGACTGGAAGGTAAGACAATACATGGGTGCAACTATTTGTTTCATATACCATACATATATGGTACAGAATATATATGAAAAACGCATCATTAACAAATTTGCAATCGTGGATACATATTTATCCTTATCATACTGAAGCGGCTCCCATTATTGGTATCAAACCAATATCGATTCATACAAGATAAATCTTCTAATCGAGAATTAGACCAAAGAACGAACTTTAATTTAATTAGTTTCTTTTTATCAAAATGTTTTCTTTTATCCAAAACAAAGTTTTTTACGTTGTTGCAAAATACTGGATTTTTATGAATACCATCTCTCTTCCGTGAATTGAAACAAATTAGAATTCTTAATTCTTTACGTCCTTTAGTGGATAAAACTTTTTCGGGAACAAAGAACAAATCATAATGATTTTTGTATCTATTTTCAGCCATTCTTTGATGTCTTTCAATGGATTTATCCAAATTAATCTTAGCAATATAGCTTTTTTCTCGGTATCTTTGATTAATTTGGGGCTTACTCTTATGAACCAATGAAATATTTAGACTTTGGTACATAATAAATTGTCCGTCATTTTTTATAGACAAACGAACTGGTTCGATAATTAATATACCCTTTTTCATTAATTCTGTAAGAGTTAAATCCTTTTGAATCATCAGAATATCTAAACTCATTTCTCCCCTTTGAATAGAGGATATAGCAATTTCTCTTGGATTTATCAGTCTAAGTAGGAGACAATATACTTTGATATTATTGATCATTCTTTGATTTAAAGAATCATCCCATCTCAATTGAAAACGTAAATATCTTTTTAGGAAGAAATCAAGTTCTGCTTCCGTGTTGCTCTTATATTGCTTTTTCTTTATACGTTTTTTCATATCTGAGCTTGCATAATCTTCTTCAATAGCTTTTTCTTGGTTTGAGAGAAGTGATCCAAGGTTCGCTTGATTTTGTGCATCTGATTTAAGATTATCTCGACTTGCGGATTCTTTTTCTTCTTGATTTCGATTCTCTAATTCAATCGATTTTTTTTCATTCGAAAATAGAAAAAGATTCCTTTTGTTCTTTCTAGTGATGTTTTTATTTTCACTACCATTTTCATTAAAATTTAAAAGAAGTAGTTGGATTGGTATGATCCACGGTCTTATAATATATGTATTATAAAGCAGCACAAATTCTGGAAAGAACCAAAGTTTCAGATTCGATATGGGACGACTTAGTATTTCTTCATTCATTCCGATCCAATCAAAAAGGTCTTTTTTTTTGTTGGATGCCGTAATTCCTCTATTTTGGGAAATTTTAAGATAAAAAAGACCTTTTTGATCCATTTTATCAATTATTTGATAATTATTAATCCCAGTATTAGTATTTTTATTACCATTGGTATCGATATCGATCCAGGACTCAATATCGACTTTATTTCGAAGACAAAAATCGAAAATTCTCCAATCAAAATATTTTCTATCTGTAAATTTATCCAGATTCATAATAGCATCATCTTCTAAATTAATAGGAATAATACCTCCTGTCATGTCAACGAATTTACCCTTTTTATATATCTTATTGTAATTATAACAAATCTCTTGTTTATTATTTAAACGTAATGGTGATACAGAAATATGTGAATCCTTCTTATTTTCATAATTAATCGATTTATATGAAAAAAGGTCATATTTAGAGTATTGTTGAAAGTTATATTTTGAATTTGATTCAAAATCATTTAATTTTTTGTAATTAATTAATATTAATCGATCTTTTTCATCTGAATGCTTTTTGTTTAAATCTTTATTTTGCACTATACGGGTTTGATTGAATCTATTTCGCCATTTGTGTGGTACTAATCGATACCATCTAATCGGAGATAAATCATATTGATAATGAACCCTTAACCAGTTTTTCCATTGAATCATTCCCGAATTCCAAATATTTTTATGTTTTAATTCAGAATGAAAAATTCCTTGTGTTTCAAAATAATCCTTTATTTTATTCTTAAGAAAAAGAGATGTTCCGTGATATTGATATTGAAGGACATATCTTAACTTATACAAGTTACGAATTTGCGTTTGATATAATTGGTAAAATACATATGCTTGTGAGAATGAGGATAAAAAAATCTTTGATTTTTTATTACTAATATCCGAAATTGATTTTTTTATAGTCCAAATAAAACGAATTGTATTTTTATTTCTTTTATCAATTTTTTCTTTATTTCTTTCATTATTGTAAATGTATTTATCAATCATTTTTTTTGAATTATCAAAAAAAAGTTGTGTAGTGATCCTCGGAATATTAATGATACAGAGAAGGATATCTATGTATATCCTTTCAATTAAAAATTTGAAAAAAGAATATGATTTGTGGATTAATCGAACATTTCTTCTTTTGAATTTCTTTAATTTCTGCCAAATATTTTTTATTGATGCTAATAGTTTAGTAGGATAACTTCTTTTATTATAACTAATATTTATATTGATTTCCGGAGTTAAAAATCCTTTCTTCTTATCTTTTGTAATTTTTTCTATTTGATTCCTGATTGTGCTGGTTCTATCAGCCAGATCTTTCATTTTTTTTTCTGTCAAATTCATAAATAGAATTTGAATGGACGATTCATTAATCATCCCATTACTGATTATCCCATCTTTTTCTTTTTTAGTTTCACTCAATTCATATATTTCTCTTAATCCAAATAATTGAATTGGGTTTCTTTTTGAAAGTTCTTTTATTATTCCTTTTAAAAATAGAATGTTTTTCATGACCCATTTTTTTCTTTCTTTTGAAAGGTTTAAAAAAAAATGGATTCTTTCTTTTAAAACCTGTATAACTGAAAAAGAATTCTTTTGCAATTTGATAATTTTTTTTCTGAGTTCTTTAAAAATGGGTTCAAAAAATGAACGTTGTTTTCTGGGAGAACCAAAAGGAAGTTCAGTTTCCATTCCCCAAACTGTTAAAAAACAAAAATCGTTTTTTTGCCCTTTATTTCTCAGCGGATCTTTCTGGGGGGGTGACACCTTAGATCTGTGCCAAGGTTTAAGGCAAAAAGGAAATAGGATCTTTATCTGAATACCGTCTGTCAACCAATTTTTTGGAAATTCGGTTTCTGATAATTGAACACCATTATAGGTGCATTTAACATGCATTTCTCTATTCCAATCTTTTAAGTCCTCGAACCACTCGGGAAATTGAAATAATAACATACGGGCTATATTTTTAGCTATTATCAATGAAGGGAATAGAATATATTTTCTAAGAAAAGATTGGGTTACTAATAGGGATCCTCTTATTACTTGAGCAAATAAAATGCTATCCCAGGCTTCCGCTATTTCTATTCGTGCTTTCTCTTCTCTTTTGTATTCTTCTCTTTTTTCTTCCTCTTTTTTTTTCTCACTTTCTTTTGTCTTTTCCTCCGTATAATCCGAAATTCTTAATTCTGTTGTTTTTTTATACATCCAGTTTTTCAAAATGAATTTTATCATCCCGGAGATATCAAAAGAAAAAAGGGGTTTGTCTATTCTGTCCAAAAAAAGAGTAGAATGCACATTTGCTTGAAACAATTCACAAGTAACTGTTTTACGTCTTTGAGCACGCATAGAGCCTTTGATTATGTCTCGACGAAAATCCGATTGTTGTGAATAACGTATCAAAGCCACTTCGTCGGCTTGATCAGGATTATTAGTATTTTTGCTATTAGCATCAGTATTTTGATGGTTATCAGTAAAAATCACTACACGTTTGGCTTTTCTGGAACGAATCTGATGATCCTCTGCCACGTTTTCTTCGTTTTCTCCCTCCTGTTGTTCCAAATCGTTGATTAATTTGTATGACCACGGAGGAACTTTTTTACTTATTTCTTTTATTCCAATAGATTTTTTTTTACTTCTTTTAGTCTTGGGCTCAGTTATAACTGCGTTGAAGAAAATTTTCAAAATTTTTATTTGATCTTCTGAATTAATTCTTCCTTGTTCAGTTTCTGGAAATGGAAATAAATAAAGTTTTTTTTCTGTTGATAATGAATTTCTATCAAATGCATCTATTTGTTTTTCCAAGTTTTCCTGATCAGTATTAAAAAGTATAACATGAATCTTATTTATCCAACCTGTCTCGATGTAATTTTTTATAGAAATTTTATTTAGGATTGGGGATGAAAAAAAAAATTTGACCCTTCCACGACAGGGCCCTTTCAAAAAAGGATCATATATTTTAGGCAAGTATTCTTTTTTATTTTCATCATTACACAATCTAGTTATTTTTTCGAGTACATCTAGAGTAATGGATCCTTTATTTCGAGTTTCCATTCGATTTCTAAATTCTTTGCTCAAGTTGTTCTTTTTTTGTTCATTGGTATAAATCCAATGATCATACAATTCATCAGAGGGTAGTTTTTCTCTTGTCAACAAAGAAATTTTTTTTTGTATCATTTCCAAGAAAGTTGACAAACTGGGGGGGTACGCAAAAGATATTCTTTCTTTTCCATTGTTTCGACATGTATAAAAAAAATATTGTGACATTTCATTTCTTACGGCATTTTCAAATTGATTGTTTTTTATATATCGCAATGGACGATTCCATCGTTTATAGTC